AAAAAATGGGATTCCGCGTAATAAGCTTTTGATATTCAACAACTCCTGTTAAAGAATAATCGCAGAAATCCAAACATTTATCTATCCAGCCATGAGGTAGATCAGCAGCTACTCCCCCGATACGGAAATAATTATGCATCATTCGCATACCTGTGGCAGCTTCGAATAGATCATATAGCAATTCCCTCTCTCTGAAAATATAGAAGAAAGGAGTCTGTGCACCGATATCCGCCATAAAAGGCCCAAGCCATAACAAATGAGAAGCTATACGACTCAACTCCAACATAATGACTCTGATATAGCTGGCTCTTTTAGGTACTTGAATATTTCCCAATTGTTCTGGTGCATTTACCGTTATTGCCTCTGTGAACATAGTAGCTAAATAATCCCAACGTGTTACGTAAGGTAGATACTGTATAATTGTTCGGTTTTCCGCAATTTTTTCCATCCCTCTGTGTAAATAACCCAATACGGGTTCACAATCAATAACATCTTCACCATCTAGAGTAACGATGAGTCGAAGAACACCATGCATTGATGGGTGGTGAGGACCCATATTGACTATCATGAAGTCTTTTCTTATATCCGGTACAGTCATATGTTTTCTTCCCCGATTCATTATTTCATGAATTGCTGAAAACGAAACGAGGTTCATCAAAATTCAAGATCTAATAAAGCAAATAATTCAAACGAATTTTCAAATTAACGAGTTTTTGGTTCCCGAATATCCAACTGACCAATTAATTCTTTATAACGTACTCTATTTTTCTTTGACAAATAAGCCAGTATACGTTGACGTTTTCCCAGAATTTTCCGCAGACCTCTCTGAGATAAATAGTCTTTTCTGTGCAATTCCAAATGTGAAGTAAGTCTCCGTATCTTATTGGTGAAACTGAATACTTGAAATTCAACAGACCCTTTGTTTTTTTCTTTTTCTTCTTGCGGAATAACTGAGATGAATGAATTTTTTACCATAAAAAGAATTCTTCTCTCTCTCTCTTTTTTTTCTTTCTTTTCCACAGATATGGATTTTACCGATCAGGAATAATAATAATGCCAGTCATTTAGATCTGGTACACACAATAAAATAATCTGGATTTATTCATAGACTACTTTCTATCGAATCCAATTGAAAATTGGATTCGATAGAAGGAGATGGTACATTTCTACACCCACAAAAGGGAATGATTGGGACTTAAGAAAATTCTGCCAATTCATTCCTAGATCCAATTAATATGATACATCATTGAATCAGTATCATGGATCAGAATCTAATGTAATACAACGTGTGTGTACATTTGTATACCTTTCTATACCGGATATGACACGTGATATAGATATATAGGAAATCCACCATCAACTAATTCTGACTCGTGGATACATATGTATCCTTGACATACTGAAACGACTGCCATTATTGGTATCAAAACAGTAGCGATTCATACAAGCTAAATCTTCTAATCGATAATTGGGCCAAAGAAACAATTTGAATTGGATAAATTTATTTATATCTGTATCAAAATGCTTGTCCTCATCCAAAAATTGCACACAGTTCCTTACGTTGTTGCCATTGAAAAATACTGAATTTCTATTCACAACATTCTCATTCTCGGAATTCAAACAAATTAGAATTCTCAATTCTCTACGACGTCTAGGAGATGGAATATTTTCAGGAACAAGCAAAGCATAATTATTTTCATCTCCATTCACAAGTACCTTTCCATGTTGTGCAATGGATCTATCGAAATAATCTTCATCAACATATTTTTTTTCTCGGCATATTCGATTAGTTTGGTACTTATTCTTATGGACCAATGAAATACTTATGGTTTGATACATAATCCATTGTCCATCCCATTTTATAGACAGACGAACCGGTTCGATAATCAATATTCCCCTTTTTATCAATTCTGTAAGAGTTAGATCCTTCTGAATCAGCATTACATCCAGGCGCATTTCTCCTCTTTGAATAGAGGATATAGCAATTTCCCTTGGATTTATCAGCCTAAGCAGGAGACAATATACCTTGATATTATTGATCATTCTTTGATTCAAAGGATCATCCCATCTCAATTGAAAAAGCAAATACCTTTTCAGGAAGAAATCTAGTTCCGCTTCCTTATTGCTCTTGGATTGTCTTTTCTTTCTACGTTTTTTAATGTCTGATTCCGCGGAATCTTTTTCAAGATCTTTTTGTCGGTTTCGTGGATCTGATCCAAGATTCCCTTGACCCAGCTGTTCTTTTTCTTCTTGATTTCGATTCTCTAATTCAAGATATTCTTTTTGATTAGATGATAGACGAAGATCCTTTTTTTGATTTCTGTTGATGTTTTTATTTTCACTAATGTTTTCATTTCCATTCAAATTGAAAATAAGTAATTTGATTGGTATGATCCACGGTTTAATCTTATATGCATCATAAAGTAGCACAAATTCTGAGAAGAACCAGGGTTCTAGATTCGATATGGGACGATGTAGCATTTCTTCATTCATTCCCATCCAATCAAAAAAAAAGGTTTTTTTTTGATTGGATGGGTTGATTTCTTGATGAATCGTGAGATAAAAAAGATCTTTCTTATCAATTATTTGATAATCATTAGTCCCAGTCTTAGTATTTTTATTAATGTTGGTTCCAGTATCTATATCGGTCCAAGTCTCAATATCGATATTCTTTCTAAGAAAAAAATTGAGAATTCTCCACTCCAAATATTTTCTATCCGGACTTTTTCCCGTATCAATAATAGACCCTTCCCCTAGATAATCATTAATAGCTATACCCTCGGGTACATAAAATGATTCGGGTTTAGGCATGTTGTAATTATATGGAATCTCTCGGTCTCCATTTACTTGGAATGGCGATCCATAAATATATGAGTCCTTCCTGTCTTCATAATGAATATATTTATGTGATAAAAGATCATATCTGTAGTGTTTTTTAAATTTTTCTTTTTGACTCGGTAATGAGTTCACTACATAATTATTTTGTTTCTCGTAATGAATTAATTGGTCTTTTTCTTTTTCATATGAATCTTTTTTTGAGTCTTTATTTTGAATCATACGACGTTGATTGACTCTATTTCGCCATTTTTGCGGTACTAATTTAGACCATCTAGTCTGAGAGAAATTGTATTGATAATGACCCCTTAACCAATTTTTCCATTCATTCATTCCAGAATTCGGAAGTTTCTTAGACCTTGATTTGGTATCCAATATTCCTCGTGTCCCAAAATGGTCCTTTATTCTATCCTTAAGAAAAAGATATGCTCCGCGATATTGAAGTACAGATCTCAAGTAATACTTATTAATAATTTGGATTTGTGATAAATTGTAAAATACATATGCTTGGGACAAGGAAGATAAGTCACAATAAATCTGTGATTTCTTATTACTAATATTAGAAAGAGACTTTTTTATAGTTGAAATAAAGTGAATTGCATTTTGATTTGTTTCATCAATTCCTTCTTTATTTCTTTCATCATTGTAAATGTCTTTGTCGATAATTTTTTTTGTTGATTCAAATTCAAGGAAAAGTTGTGCATTTATTCTGGGAATATTAATGTTACATAGAAAGATATCCATATAGATTCTTTCAATGAAAGATTTCATAAAATAGTGCCATTTACGTATTAATCGGGCACCTCCTCTTTTTGATATCTGCCAAATATGTTTCTGTGATTCCGATCTTTTATCATCACAACCTGTTTCGTTAGGACTAATCTTTCTATTTGGAGTTAGAAATATTTTTCTCTTGTCTTTTGTAATCCTTTCTATTTTATTTCGGATTGTGGTTGTCCTATCAGCCAGATCCTTCATTTTTTTTTCTGTCAGTGAATAATTTGTCCAATCCACAGATCTAATTCGAATGATCGATTCATGGTTAATCTTATTACTAATTATAGAATCTTTTCTATTTTCATTCGGTTCATATACTTTCCTCAATCCAAATAAGAAAATTGGATTTACTTTCTCTTTTATTATTCTTTTTATAAATAGAACTGTTTTGAGAATCCATCTTGTTTTTTCTTTTAAGACCCTTAGAAACCATTTTTTTCTTTCTCCTAAAGCTCTTAGAACTAGAAAACATTTCTTTTTCACTTTTCTAATTTTTTTTTCGAGTTCTTCCCAAATGGGGTCAAAAAAGGAAGGTCGTTTTCGGGGAGAACCAAAAGGTAGTTCAGTTTCCATCCCCCAGACTGTTAAAAAACCAAAATTTTCTTTTTTTCCTTTCTTTTTCATTCGATCTCTATGATCGAATCGTAGCTTAGATCTGTGCCAAGGTTTCAGACAGAAAGGAAATAGGATCTTTATTTGAATACCGTCTGTTAGCCAGTCTTTCGGAAATTCTGTTTCTGATAATTGAACACCATTATAGGTGCATTTAACATGCATTTCTCTATTCCACTCCTTCCAATCCTCGTACCACTCGGGGAATTGAAATAATAACATACGGCCGAGATTTTTAGCTATTATCAATGAAGGCAATACGATGTATTTTCTAAGAATCGATTGTGTTACTAACATAGAACCTCTTATTGCTTGAGCAAATAGAATAGTATCCCAATTTTCTGCTATTGTTATCCGTTCATTCTCTTCCTTTTTCTCCTCCTTTGTTTTTTCCTTTTCTTTTGCCTCTTTTTCCTCAGAATCCGAAGTTTTTAATTCCGGACCTTTCCCCACCCAATTCCTAAAAATTAGGTTCATCATTCCGGAGATATCAAAAGAAAAAAAAAACGTTTTGTCTATTCTGTCCAAAAAAAGTGGGGAATGCACGTTTGCTTGAAACATTTCCCAAGTAACTGTTTTACGTCTTTGAGCGCGCATGGATCCTTTGATTAGATCCCTACGAAAATCCGATTGTTGCGAGTAACGTATCAACGCCACCTCTTCTGCTTGATCACTATTAGTACTGGTACTAGTATAAGTATTGGTATTCTGATCATTATTGGTATTCTGATCATTATCAGTATAAATTACTACACGTTTGGCTTTTCTTGAACGAA